TTCTTTAGGAGTTAAACTTCCATTTGTCCATATTTCGAGAAAGAGTATCTCTTGTTTTTCATTCCCATTCACATAAGAATGAATACTATGATTTGCATTTCGAACAGGCATGAATACAGCATCGATAGGATAACTTCCGTCTTGAAAGTTATTTAGTGTTTTTATACGATATCCGCGATTCCTCTCGATTTGTAATCCAATACACAAATTAATAGGTTCTGTTAGGTTAGCTATATGTTGTGTATTATCAACGATTTCCACAGAAGGTGGTAAAATGATGTCTTGAGCGGTTACATATCCAGGACCCTTGACACAAATAGACGCGTCCCGAGTTCCATACAGATTACTTCTCAATACAATTTCTTTCAAATTCATTAAAATTTCATGTACTGATTCTTGAATACCTACTATGGTAGAATATTCATGTGGTATTTTCTCAGATTTTGCACGTGTGATACATGTTCCCTCTATTTCTCCGAGCAAAACTCTTCGCATCGCAATGCCTATTGTATCGGCTTGGCCTTTCATAAGTGGAGACAGAATAAAGCGTCCATAATAAAGACGCTTACTGTCTACTCTTGATTCAACACACTTCCAATGTAGTGTCCGAGTAGATACTCTTACTTTCTCTCGAACCATAGTAATATATTTTATATTTTATTTTGATCAAACCCTTGAATTGTTTATTTCTCTTGAAATCTCTTCAATGTTTATTTTTAGTTTTACACACGTCTTTTTTTAGGGGACCTACATCCATTATGTGGCATAGGGGTTACATCCCGTATAAAATTTAATAGTATACCACTTCTACGAATAGCTCTTAATGCTGCATCTCTTCCGAGGCCGGGACCTTTTATCATGACTTCCGCTCGTTGCATGCCTTGATCCGTTACTGTTCGAATAGCATTTCCTGCTGCGGTTTGAGCGGCGAATGGTGTCCCCCTTCGTGTACCCTTGAATCCACAAGTACCGGCGGAGGACCAAGAAATCACCCGACCCCGTACATCTGTAACAGTCACAATGGTATTGTTGAAACTAGCTTGAACATGAATAACTCCCTTTGGTATTTTACGAGCATGCTTACGCGAACCAATACGTCCATTTTTACGCGAACCAATTTTTGGTATAGGTTTTGCCATATTTTATTATATTTTTATTATTTCATAAATATGAGTCCGAGATATATGGATATATCCATTTTATGTCAAAAACAGATCCTTTACTATTTTATTTTCTAACTAGAATTAATATTTTATTTTTCTATATTAATTGTACTATTTCTTTCTATTAATATATTAATATAGAATATTCTATTAATATAGAATATTCTATTAATATAGAATATAATTTTTTAATTTGAAATAGAATTTCAAATTAAAAATATCAATAATATTTCTTATAATACTTATACTTATAATATAGAATATTATATATAAATTATATATATAAATTATTATATTCTATTTTTATATTTATATATATATTTATATATATTAATCTAATTAAATTAATATAATATTTATTTTTATTTTTTTTATTAATATTTTTCTTTTTATTATTTAATTATTTATTATTTTATTATTAATATTAATTATATATTTGATTTTAGATATATATTTGATTTTAGATATATATTTGATATATATTTTATTGAATATAAATTTATTTGATTTGTGCATCCGGTGCTTTCGAATAGAAGCCCTCTTTTGTGGAAATATTATCCTTGTCTTTGTTTATGTCTTGGATTGGAACAAATTACTATAATTCGTCCCTGCCTACGGATCAATCGACATTTTTCACAAATTTTACGAACAGAGGCCCTTATTTTCATATTTGTCAGTCCTTAACTTAATCCCGAATCTCTTTATTGGAAGAAAATATGGTTTCCTTAAATTTGGAACTTATAATTGTACCCCCCCCAAAAAAATGTTGAAGTTGAAAAAACAGTCTAATTAAATGACTTATACTTCCATTTTTACTTTCCCGTTCGTATACATATAAAATAAGAGTACGTCGAATCCTTTCGGAAACATAGCCTAGAATCCTATTTTCATTATATAAAGGAACCTGGAACATACCCCTGGGAAGTGATTCAGTAATTAAACCCTCATGAATCCATTTTCTTTTTTCTTTTATTCCTATTTCATTTAAACCCCCTTCATGCATTCACTAATGTATGAAGAGTGATATTAGAAACCTGTGTTTTCTCTCTTTTTTCACAAGAATGGATAGAAGTTTTTCATATAATTCGGATATCAGAAAGATTACCATATATAACATAAAACTTCTCCGCCGATTCTTTCTAATCGAGCCTCTCGATCTGTCATTATACCTCTAGAAGTAGAAAGAATTACAATCCCCATCCCTCCTAAAATTCTAGGAATTCGTTGATAATTAGAATAGATTCGTAGACCAGGTGTACTGATCCGTTTTAAATTTAAAATAGTTTTATATGATCCTTTCCTATTTCTTCTATACCGTAGAGTTAGAACTAAAAAATATTTGTCGCTTTCCCTATGTTTTCTCACGTTTTCAATAAAACCCTCTCGTAAAAGTATTTTAACAATGTTTTCGGTGATGTTAGTAGATGGGATTTGAACTCTTCCTTTTCTATTCATGTCAGCATTTCGTATAGAGGTTATTATGTCAGCGATGGTGTCCTTACCCATGATAAACGAAAATGATTGTTGCCCCTGACTTTCGATATAATCAACATGCTCCTTTGTTCTATTTTTTATTCAATAAAATATCTAATATTGAATATATTGAAATTTTTGAATATATTGAAAATATATTGAATATAATAATAATATATATATACTATATATATATATCTATATATATATATAATTATATCTCATATTGAATATCTCATATTGAATTCTATTTTTTAGAAGAATTCTATTTCTAAAAAATAGAATAATTTTTTGATTTTTATTCATAGAATAGAATTCTGAATTCTAATTTTGATTTTGAATATTTATATTTAATATCTTTATATTTTAAAAATTAGAATGTTTAATATATTTATAATATATTTATATAATTAAATAATTCATTTTTCATTCTAATTAAATTAGAATTATATAATGAAAATCATATTCATATCTAATTTTCATATTCATATATCTAATTTTCATATTCATATTTCATATCTAATTCAAAATAGAAAGAAAATAGATAATTAATAGAATATTTAATATATATTTATATTTAATTTATATTTAATTTATATTTAATTCATTTATATTTAATTCTAATTAGAAATATATATTCTATATATTAATATGAAAATGAATAGAATAAAATAATTACTACAAATATAATAATTACTACAAATAATTACTACAAAAGATATATGTGTGAGACATAATCTATTAATCTATTTCATTCATAAATAATATATCTATATCATGGTCTCGTCTTATAATACCTCGGGTGCTAATGAAACTATTTTAGTGAAATTTAACTGTCTCAATTCCCGGGCGATTGCGCCAAAAATTCGAGTTCCTTTTGGATTTCCTTCTTGATCAATGACCACCGCAGCATTATCATCATACTGTATTATCATACCGTTGTTACGTTTGAGTTCTTTACAAATACGTACAATTACAGCTCTAATCACTTCTGATCTTTCTAAAGGCGTATTTGGTACTGCTTCCTTTATTACAGCAACAACAATGTCACCAATATAAGCATATCGTCGATTACTAGCTCCTATGATTCGAATACACATCAATTCGCGGGCTCCGCTGTTATCGGCTACATTCAAATGGGTTTGAGGTTGAATCATATCATTTTTTTTATCTGTTCTTTCAGTCAAAAGGTTGAAGTAAAAAAAAATATTCTCTGTGTTCAAAAAAAAAAAATTGCAATTGTAGGTTTCTTTTTTTTTTCATCCTAAAGATCTCTTTCTTTCCTTTGGTTCTAATTTTTATCCCGAAATAATGAATTGAGTTCGTATAGGCATTTTGGATGCTGCTATTGAAATAGCCTTTCTGGCTATATTTTCTGCGACTCCGCCCATTTCATAAAGTATTCTACCTGGTTTAACGACAGCTACCCAATATTCGGGAGATCCTTTTCCCGAACCCATACGCGTTTCGGTAGGTCTTACTGTAACCGGTTTGTCTGGAAATATGCGTACCCATATTTGTCCACCCCGGCGGACATTTCGTGACATTGCCCGCCGCCCTGCTTCTATTTGTCTAGATGTGATCCAAGCGGGCTCAAGTGCCTGAAGAGCATATCTTCCGAAGCAAATATGATTCCCTCGATAGGATATTCCTTTCATTCTTCCTCTATGTTGTTTACGGAATCTGGTTCTTTTGGGGTTATAGTTGATGGTTGTTTCTCAATTCCATCGCTATTACAGAACCGTACATGAGATTTTCACCTCATACAGCTCCTCGCGAATGAAGCGATTCAAAAATAAAATAAATAGATTTAACCGATAAAATAATATACAATAATATACATATGTTTAATGAATAATATAATAGAATCGCGGGATTTTTTTAGATTTCATAGAATCTATTTGTCTATTGGAAATTTGTATATCTTGTTTTGATATATAACTAAACATGTATTCTTATAGACAATTCTTGCTATCCATATATAACTAGATAATGTTGTTTTGTTATGTTATAAGGTTCTAACGAATCTTTCTTTTTCTTTTTATTATCCTATCGGATTGGACCAAATTTATAAATTAAATTCAATAAAATCAAAATTCTCGCGGGCGAATATTTAATTTACTCTTTCATTATCAATTTCAGATGTAATGTAGGGTTAGCCCACGACTCCTCAAAAAAAATGGATTGGTTCTTGCTTCGTTTCGCCATCCCACCCAATGAATCATTAAGATTTCTTTTTAATAAAATCTTAGGTATTTACAGGTTCCGTCGTTCCCATCGCTTCTCGATTAATGGTTAGGTCTGAATTCTACAACGGAGCCTCTCTAATAAGATTTAAAATAAGATTTTCTTTTTTCTTGAATC